AGAGGTGTTGGTGCAATTGCGAGGTAATTCCTTTCGGGTTGTGTGGAGGGAGTTTGTTGAGGGTGGGTGTTGAGAGTGTTTGGTGAAGTAAATACTTATTAGTTGAGGGGATGGCAGTTGGAGTTGTGCACACCTAAAAGATGAAAATGTAAGCTCCGATCGGATATATTAAGACTCTTGTTTTTGGGGTTTGGCAAGAGTGGGTTTTGGATGAGGATCGGAGATGGGGGTGGGGGGGTTTGATGAGATATTGCTGCGGTTTATAGCGCGGGGATGCGGTGCTGCTGAGATGATTATTGGTATGTCCTACAAGCATGAATTAAATAACACCTTGCTAAGGTTTGCGTGGAGCTAGAATATTGAACGTAGGTGCGATCAACAACTGCATGTACTAGGAATCAAAGACAGGCGCATACAGGACGAGATGTGGTGGGAGTCAGCATTCTGCAATGGGGTTGCGTGCAGACCAGAGATAAAAGATACCAAATGCATGGAAAACTCCCGTGACTGGTTAATAGGGTGATAGACCCGTGATCCATCGAGATGTCTTATTTAAGGGGAACGTGTGGGCGATCTTGGTTGTTATGGCCCTGAGGTAAGAACCAGATGCCGGATACAGCTCAACTATAGCTACCCCCACGAGTTATGGGCCCGGAGCGAGGAGAGTAGCACTCTTGTGCGGGATACTGATTTCACGGAGGATGGTGAACAAGGGACCCCTAAGTGAGGGGGGGCATCCGTGGTGAGGAGGATTATTTAATAGGTATGTACTATGTACGATGAACAACTTAATGTACTATGGACGATTAACATAGACTGGTGTAGTTGACATTCGTAGGGAGTGACGGTTGGACTTGGAGAAGCCATATTGCGTACTACTGTTGGTACTTTCATGAGGGTTCCTGCTTGTAAGCATGTTCTTCAAGGATGTTAAGTTGATATGTAATGATATGTATTATGTACAGTCAAGCATATATAGTACTATATAATATACATGCTGACTAGCAGTAATGCACGAATTACATAGTAGTATTATGAGTGGGTTAGTACTGAATTGTGTTGTAGAGGTCATACAACATAAGAGTGCAGAAAGTAGTTTAAGTTAGAATGCCAGCTTTGGGTGTTGGTGGTGGAGTTAGGTACTTTCTTTCTGATTGCCCTAGGAAGAGTGTTCATCTCTGGTTTACAAGGCCAGTGTATTAATTTATACTACGAGGGCAAGTTCATTTGAGTAGGTTGTTTTCGATTAGGGAGGCCAGTGGTATTAGGATTAGAATTGTGATGAAGTATATTATGGATGCTACTTGGCCGATAGTGGTAAGGGGTTGGGTTACTGGTTCGCTTCCAATTCAGGTAAGGGTTAATAGGATTGTTATTAGGAGTCAGAACAGGAATTGGCTGAGTGGACGGAATATTATGCTTTGTTGTTTGGATTTGTGAAGTATGGGGATGGCTGCTAGGATGAAGATCGATAAGAAGAGTGCTAGTACGCCTCCCAGTTTGTTGGGGATGGATCGTAGGATTGTGTATGCAAATAGGAAGTACCATTCTGGCTTGATATGTGGGGGAGTATTTAGTGGGTCGGCTGGGATGTAGTTGTCTGGGTCGTTTAGGAGGTTGGGTGAGAGTAGCGTTAGTGTTGCTAGGATAAAGAGAAGGAGGACTAGGCCTAGGATGTCTTTGATTGTGTAGTAGGGGTGGAAGACGATTTTGTCCGAGTCGGAGGAGATTCCGCAAGGGTTGTTTGATCCTGTTTCGTGTAGGAATAGTAGGTGTACGGTTGTGAGGGCGATGATAATGAAGGGTAGGATAAAGTGTAAGGTGAAGAATCGTGTGAGAGTGGGGCTGTCAATGGCGTACCCTCCTCAGATTCATTGGACTAGATCGGTTCCAATATATGGGATTGCTGATAGTAGGTTTGTGATTACTGTTGCCCCCCAGAATGATATTTGGCCTCATGGGAGGACATAACCCATGAAAGCTGTTGTTATGGTTATAAGAAGGAGCATAATACCAATGTTTCAGGTTTCTAGGAGGAGATATGAGCCGTAGTAAAGGCCTCGACCGATATGTAGGAAGAGGCAGATAAAGAGCATGGAGGCACCATTGGCGTGGAGGTAGCGAGTGACTCAGCCGTACTTCACATCTCGGGTGATGTGTGCAATTGAGGAGAAGGCGGAGGAGGTGTCTGGTGAGTAGTGTATTGCTAGGAGTAGGCCTGTGATGATTTGTAAAACTAGGCAGGCTGCAAGAAGTGAGCCGAAGTTTCATCATATGGAAAGGTTAGGGGGGGTGGGTAAATCAATGAAGGAGCGGTTAATTATTTTTATGATTGGGTTGGATTTGCGTATTGGAGTCATTGGTGCTTTTATAGTTGAAGTACAACGATGGTTTTTCGTACCATTAGTTATGGTTGGAGTCCATGTGAAAGCGATGACGTATATTTTGTTTGCATTGAGTGTTTTGTTAGTTATGGGGTTTGTGGGGTTTTCTTCTAAGCCCTCTCCTATTTACGGGGGTCTGGCGTTAATTGTTAGTGGTGTAATTGGTTGTGTGATTGTTTTAAGTTGTGGGGGAGCTTATATGGGTTTAATGATGTTTTTAGTTTATCTGGGGGGTATGATGGTTGTTTTTGGTTATACTACAGCAATAGCTATTGAAGAGTATCCTGAGACATGGGGTTCGGGGTTTGAGGTCTTAGGGGGTCTTTTAGTAGGGTTGATAATGGAGGTGATGTTAGTTTTATGGGTTTTAAGTTTAGATGAGGCGGTAGTGGTGGTGGTTAGTTTTAGTGATACTGGTGATTGGGTAATTTTTGAGGGGGAAGGGTCAGGATTGATTCGAGGTGATTCTATTGGTGCGGGTGCCTTATATGATTATGGGCGTTGATTAGTGGTAGTTGCTGGCTGAACACTATTTGTTGGTGTGTATGTTGTGATTGAGATTGTTCGGGGTAATAGGTTATATTATTAGAATTAGGGCCAGGGTAAGGGGAATGAGGAAAGAAAGGGAATAGAGTTTGATTATGCCTTTTTGGGTGGTTACGGCTATGGAGGCAGTGATGTGTGTTTGTGAGATTATTTTAGGTATAGATTTTTCTAGTCATGTTGAGTCTAATAGGAGAAGGGCTAAATTTTGGCTTATGAGTAGGTTTTGATAGGGGATTGTACGGTGAATTGTGGTGGGAAAATATCCTAGTATATTGGAGAATTTGAATATTTGTGACGGGTTTTTTATTTTCAGTTTGTTTGTTATAAGGGTGAGGTCTAGGGCTGCTAGGAAGCCTAGGGCAGTTGCGCATAGAGCTGAGAGTTTTAAGTAGAGAGGTATTGCTGGTTGGGGGAGTGAGGTGGGGGGGATGTTGTTGGTGATAAGAAATCCTGTGATTATACTGCCTATTGTGAGGCGTTTAATTGGGTTTAGTAGGGTGGGGTTGTTTTCGTTGATGTTTGTTAGAGCTGGAAAACGGGGTTGTCCTGTTAGGGTGAGGAGAATAGTTCGAGTGCTGTAGGCGCTTGTTAGGGAGGTAGTGATGAGAGTAATGAATAGGGCTCAGGCGTTGGTGTACGACGTGTTTGTGGCTTCGATAATAAGGTCTTTGGAGTAGAAGCCTGTGAGGAAGGGTATTCCTGTAAGTGCTAGGTTGCCAATGATTATGGAAGTTGAGGTGAGAGGTATTGTTTTGAATAGGCCTCCTATTTTTTGAATGTCTTGTTCGTTGTTTAGGTTGTGGATAATGGATCCGGAGCACATGAAGAGTATGGCTTTAAAGAAGGCATGGGTGCAGATGTGTAGGAATGCTAAGTATGGTTGGTTAATACCAATGGTGATTATTATTAGGCCTAGTTGGCTTGAGGTAGAGAAGGCTACGATTTTTTTAATGTCGTTTTGTGTGAGGGCGCAGATGGCTGCAAATAGGGTAGTAATAGCCCCCAGGCATAATGTAAGATTTTGAATCATTGTGTTGGTTTCTATTAGGGGGTGGAAGCGGATGAGTAAGAACACTCCGGCAACAACTATGGTACTGGAGTGAAGTAGGGCTGAGACTGGAGTTGGGCCTTCTATAGCAGAGGGTAGTCAGGGGTGGAGGCCAAATTGAGCTGATTTTCCTGCTGCTGCTAGGAGAAGGCCTATTAGTGGTAGGGGGTTTGAGTTGAGATCTAGGGCTAGTATTTGTTGGAGGTCTCATGAGTTACAATGTAGGAGAAATCATGCTATGGCTAGGATAAGGCCAATGTCGCCAATGCGATTATATAAGATTGCTTGGATGGCTGCCGTATTGGCGTCTGTTCGAGCGTATCATCAGCTAATTAGGAGAAAAGATATAATTCCTACGCCCTCTCAGCCGATAAAGAATTGGAAGAGGTTGTTGGCGGTGACTAGAATTAGTATGGCAGTGAGGAAAATAAGGAGGTATTTGAAGAATTGGTTGATATTTGGATCTGAGTTTATGTATCATAGTGAGAATTCTATGATGGATCAGGTGATGAATAGTGCGATTGGAATAAATATTATGGAAAAGTAATCTAGTTTAAAGCTTAGTGTTAGATCTAATGTTTGGGTTATTATTCAGTGTCAGCTCCAGATGGTTGTTTCTTGGTTTGAGAAGATGAATAAAGTTGTTGAGGAGAGGCTGATGATGAAAGCATATATTACAGTTGTTTTTACGTAATCTGGGTATGGACGTTTTTTGTAGGGGTTGATGAGGGTGGCAAAAATTGGGAGAGTCAGGGAGATAAGGGTTGTTATTATGATGGGGGTGTGCATGGTTATTACTTTTATCTGGAGTTGCACCAATATTTTTGACTCCTAAGGTCAATGGATAGCTGTTATCCTTTAAAAGTTGAGAAAACCGTAGTTTTAAGTACGGAGACGTGGATTAGCAGTCCTTGCGAGCTTTCTCGGTAAATAAGAGGTGGTGAGCCTCTATGGTTAGATTCACAATCTAATGTTTTAGTTAAACTATATCTACAAGAAGTAAACCCCAGGATGATGTTGGGGTTGAGGGATAGAAGGATAATTGGAGCGAGGTGTATGAATATTAATATGTTTTCTCGTGTGAAGGGGGGTTTTATGTTGATTATGTGATGTGTGAGTGTTCCTCGTTGCATTGTGATGAACATGTGGAGAGAGTAGAGGGCTGTAATTAGTATGTTAAGTCCTGTTAATATAATGGTGATATGGGACCAGGAGAATGAGGTTGCGATTACAAAGAGTTCGCCTAGTAGGTTGATAGTGGGGGGTAGGGCAAGATTAGTAAGGCTTGCTGTGAATCATCAGAAGGCTGTTAGTGGGAGTAGGATTTGAAGTCCTCGGGACAGTAGTATAGTACGGTTGTGAGTGCGTTCGTAGTTTGAATTGGCTAGGCAGAAATATATGGAAGAGGTGAGTCCGTGAGCAATCATGAGGATGGTTGCGCCGGAAAAGCTTCAGGGGGTTTGGATGAGGGAGGCTACAATTACAAGAGCTATGTGGCTTACAGAAGAGTACGCGATAAGTGATTTTAGATCTGTTTGTTGGAGGCATGTTAGGCTTGTTATGATTATGCCTCACAAGGATAGTATGAGGAATGGGTAAGCTATGTATTCTGTTAAGGGGTTAAGAATGGGAGTGAGTCGTATTATGCCATAGCCACCCAGTTTTAGGAGTACTGCGGCAAGAACTATTGATCCTGCAATGGGGGCTTCAACATGGGCTTTGGGAAGTCACAGGTGTAGGCCATATAGGGGTATTTTTGTCATAAAGGCTATTATGCATGCTAGTCAGGTAAAGTTGTGAGATCAGGTGGTTGTTAGTTTTTGGTCTGTGAGTGTTAGTAATGTAATATTTAATGAGCCTGTGTTGTTGTAGGTGTGGCTTAGTATGATGAGTAGGGGTAGAGAGCCGGTTAGTGTGTAGAATAGAAAATATGTACTTGCGTTGAGGCGTTTTGCTTGGTTGCCCCATTTAGTAATGATAATTAAGGTGGGAATGAGGGTGGTTTCAAATAGAATGTAAAATATAATTAGTTCTGTGGCCATGAATGTCAGGATTAGGGTGATTTGTAGGAGAATTGTTATGAAGAGGAAAAGTTTCTTTTGTGAGGGGGGTTCATTGCATAGGTGATACTGGCTCGCTATAATCATGAGGGGTAGAAGTCAGATAGTTAGTGTTAGGAGGGGTGTTGTTAGTGGGTCGGAGGATAGGTAGGTTGAGTAATTGAGGAGGTTGGTGTTGGTTTGGTTGAAGAATAGTAAGGGAATGAGGCTGATAGCTAAGCTATGTATAGTTAAGTTGATTCAAATTGTATTATTTTTAGAGAGTCATGTTATGGGCAGTAGTATGGTTGCAGGAATAATTATTTTTAGCATTGAAGCAGGTTTAGGTTGTGAACGTAATCTAGTCCGTATGTATTGGAGATTGAGATTAGTAAAGCAAGACCTACTGCTGTTTCGCAGGCGGCAAATACCAACAAGATGATGGGTATAATGTTGATTAGGGGGAAGTGTGTGTTTGAGGCAATAAGGGCGGCTATGATGAAGAGCGATATTATTATTCCTTCTAGGCAGAGGAGTGAGGCTACTAGGTGTGAGCGATAGGTTAATATGCCTAGAAGAGAGATAGTGAATGCTAGTGTAATATTTATGTAGGTAAGGGTCATTTGGTTAGTATGGTTATCATAATCTAATGAGTCGAAATCATTTGTTTTATTTAAACTACTTACCAATTCGGCTCAGTCTAACCCTTTTTGAGTTCATTCATAGGTTAGACTGAGAATTAGGATAATAATAAAGGCGATGGTCGATTTGATTATTATTGGGAGGTTTGTTGTTTGAATGGCTCATGGTAGGGATAGTAGTAGGGCGATTTCTAGGTCAAATAGTAGGAAAGTAATGGCAACTAGGAAGAATTTTATTGAGAATGGGATGCGAGCAGGGTTTAGGGGGTCAAATCCGCATTCGTAGGGGCTGGTTTTTTCTGTATAGGGATTGAGCTGGGGTAGCCAGAATATGATAACTATCAATAGCGAGGTTAATAGGGTGTTGATTATTAAGGCTAGCACTAGGTTAATTACTCTCTTTTGAATGTTGTCAAAACTGATTGATTGGAAGTCAATTGTACTGGTTATACTAAAAGAGTAGGATCCTCATCAATAGACAGAAATATAGAGGAGTAGTCAGACGACATCTACGAAGTGTCAATATCAAGCGGCAGCCTCGAAGCCGAAGTGATGGTTCGATGTGAAGTGGTGTAGTAGTTGGCGGATGAAGCAGATAAAGAGGAATGTGGATCCGATAATAACATGGAGTCCGTGGAAGCCTGTGGTTAGGAAGAATGTTGAACCGTAGATGCCGTCGGAGATGGTGAAGGGTGCTTCAAAGTATTCTGAGATTTGTAGTAGAGTGAAATAGGTGCCGAGTAGGATTGTGATGAGTAGGGCTTGAATTGTTTGTTTTCGATCGTTGTTTATGAGGCTGTGATGAGCTCAGGTGATTGTAACTCCGGATGCAAGTAGTACGGAAGTGTTTAGGAGGGGTACTTCTATGGGGTTTAGGGGGGTGATGCCTGTTGGTGGTCAGTGGCCTCCTAAACAGGGTGTTGGGGCAAGGCTTGAGTGGTAAAATGCTCAAAAGAAGCCGATGAAGAAGAATACTTCTGAGATGATGAATAGTGTTATTCCGTACCGAAGGCTTTTTTGGACGGGTGTTGTGTGGTGGCCTTGGTATGTGCTTTCTCGCACAATGTCACGTCATCATTGATATAAGGTTAGTGTATTGGTTAGTAGGCCTAGTATTAGCAGGGTGGTAGAGTAGAAGTGAAATCACATGACTAAGCCGGATGTTATTAAGAAGGCTGACAGAGCTCCTGTCAGCGGCCAGGGACTGGGTTTGACTATGTGATAAGCGTGGGTCTGGTGGGTCATTAGGTGTTGTTATGTAGATAAAGGCTAATTAAGAGTGCGAAGACATAGGCTTGAATTAGGGCTACTGCGATTTCTAGAGTAGTTAGTAATACCAGAAGTGTGGAGGTTAGCAGAGTTATGGAGAGGTTGGTGGTTGATAGTGCTAGTATAGCGTTTCCGATTAGGTGTATTAGCAGATGGCCGGCTGTGATGTTTGCGGTTAATCGTACGGCTAGGGCTACTGGTTGAATGAGTAGGCTGATAGTTTCGATTGCTACTAACATGGGAATGAGAGGTGTGGGTGTGCCTTGTGGTAGGAGGTGGGCTAGGGAGTTTTTGGTTTTAAAGCGAAGCCCCATTATTACTGTGGCTGCTCATAGGGGGATTGCTATAGCTAGATTTATGGAAAGTTGGGTAGTTGGTGTGAACGAGTAGGGCATAAGTCCTAGGAGGTTTGTTATGGCAATAAAGGTGATTAGGGATGTTAGTATTAAGGATCAGGTTTGTCCTTTAGCGTTGTGAGTTATTATTATTTGTTTTAGGGTGAATCGAGTCAGGTCTTGTTGAATGGTAGCTAGTCGATTATTAATGGGGTGCTTGGGGGTTAAGATTAGTAGGGTGGGGAATAGGATAATGGGGATTGTAGCGGGTTGATTTAAAATTGTTGGGGCTGAGAAAGGGGTAAACAAGTTTTCGTTCATTTTGGCTGTCAGCGGGTGTTGTGGGATTGAAGGGTGGGGTTTTTTGTAAGGGGTGGTTGGTAGTGGTTCGTGTTTAGTAGTTTTAGTTGTATGATAAGATATAGTGTAGGAAGCATCGCCATAATAGTGGTGAATCATGTCGATGTGTCTAACTGGGGCATTTCACTGCAGGGGGTGTGTCCCCGTCTTTAACTTAAAAGGTTAATGCTGAGATAGCTATACAGTGAGTTTGTAGGGTGTTTTGAGAGTTTACGGGGTGGGAGAGGGGGGGGGGGGGAAAGAAGAGAGTGGGTAGGGTTGTTTACAGAGTAAATACAGGTCCTATTTCAAAGATTTTTAGTGGGATCAGTTCTGCAACAATTGGTATGAAGCTATGATTTGCACCACAGATCTCTGAGCATTGTCCGTAATAGACGCCTGGTCGTGTGGCCGTGAAAACGGTTTGATTTAGACGTCCAGGTACGGCGTCTGTTTTTAGGCCAAGTGTGGGGATAGTTCATGAGTGTAAGACGTCTTGAGATGTAATTATTATACGCACAGGAGCTTCAATTGGAAGGACTACTCGATTGTCAACTTCTAGGAGTCGGAGGTCTCCTGGGTTTAGGAATAGCGGGGGTAGTATGTAGGAGTTGAAAATTAGGCCTCCGTAGTCCGTGTATTCGTAGGTTCAGTATCATTGATGTCCGATTGATTTGATGGTGAAGGATGGGTCGTTGACTTCATCTGTTAGGTATAGGATGCGTAGAGATGGGAGAGCAATTAGGATTAAGATAATTGCGGGTAAGATAGTTCAGATGGTTTCTATTTCTTGGGCGTCTGTGATGTTAGTATTGGTTAATTTTGTTGTGAGTGTTGAGAGTAAGGCATACAACACTAGGAAGCTGATTAAAGATATGGCTATAAAAGCATGGTCATGGAAAGTAATTAATTCCTCTATAATAGGAGATGTGGCGTCTTGCAGGCTTAGTTGAACTGGATGGGCCATGTAAGATATATAGGGTTTGGCCTATGATTTAGCTTTGACAAAGCTATGAAATGACTTTTCTAATATCTTGTTGAAAAAGTTATAGGGGCTATAAGACTGGCTTGAAACCAGTTTTAGGGGGTTCGACTCCCTCCTTTTTAAACTAGTTTAATGTAGGCTGGTTCTTCGAATGTGTGGTAAGGTGGGGGGCAGCCATTTAGTCATTCTAGGCTAGTAAGGGGTTGTTCGATTAGTAGTACTTTACGTTTTGAAGCAAAGGCTTCTCAGATCATGTAAATTATTAAGATTACTGCTACTAGTGAGATGAAGGAGCCTATAGATGATAGGGTATTTCATGTGGTGTAGGCATCGGGGTAATCAGAATAGCGTCGGGGTATTCCGGACAGGCCAAGGAAGTGTTGTGGAAAGAAGGTTAAATTTACGCCCACGAATATAATGATGAAGTGGGCTTTGGCACAGGTTTGGTTCAGTGTGTAGCCTGAGAATAAAGGAAATCAGTGTATAAAGCCCCCTATAATGGCGAATACAGCTCCCATTGACAGAACATAATGAAAGTGGGCGACAACGTAGTATGTATCGTGTAGTACGATATCTAGGGATGAGTTTGCCAAGATGATGCCAGTTAGACCACCTACAGTAAATAGGAAGATAAAGCCTAGGGCTCAGAGTATTGCTGGGGACCATTTAATGTTGCCTCCATGAAGTGTAGCAAGCCAGCTAAAAACTTTCACACCGGTGGGGATTGCAATGATTATAGTGGCGGAAGTGAAATAGGCTCGTGTGTCTACGTCTATGCCGACTGTAAACATATGGTGGGCTCATACAATAAAACCTAAAAACCCAATTGATATCATGGCCCAAACTATGCCCATATACCCAAATGGTTCTTTTTTTCCAGAGTAGTAAGCTACAATGTGAGAGATCATTCCGAAGCCGGGAAGAATAAGGATGTAGACTTCGGGGTGACCGAAGAATCAAAATAGGTGTTGATATAGGATGGGATCTCCCCCTCCAACAGGGTCAAAGAAAGTAGTATTGAGGTTGCGATCTGTTAGTAGTATGGTAATGCCAGCGGCTAAGACTGGTAGAGAGAGGAGTAGAAGGATTGCTGTGATTAAGATTGATCAGACAAATAAAGGGCTTTGGTATTGGGATATTGCGGGGGGTTTTATGTTGATGATGGTGGTAATGAAGTTGATGGCTCCTAAGATAGAGGAAATACCTGCCAGGTGGAGAGAGAAGATGACTAAGTCTACAGAAGCTCCTGGGTGGGAGAAGTTTCCTGCCAAGGGGGGATATACCGTTCAGCCTGTTCCGGCGCCAGCTTCTACCACGGCGGATGCTATTAGTAGCAGGAAAGAAGGGGGGAGGAGTCAGAAGCTCATATTATTTAGACGGGGAAATGCTATGTCGGGTGCGCCGATTATTAAGGGCACTAGTCAGTTCCCGAAGCCTCCAATTATAATAGGTATGACTGTAAAGAAAATTATAATAAATGCATGGGCTGTTACAATAACGTTATAGATGTGGTCGTTGCCTAGTAGGCTGCCGGGTTGGCCTAGTTCAGCTCGAATAAGGAGGCTTAGGGCTGTACCTATGATTCCAGCTCATGCACCAAACAGTAAATACAGGGTTCCAGTGTCTTTGTGGTTTGTTGAAAAGAGTCAGCGATTGATGAGCATAAGTGGTAAAATGGCTGAGTAAGTATTAGGCTGTAAACCTAAAGACGGGGGTTAGTCCCTCTTTTACCAGTCCCGAGGTGATTTTCATGTTGAATTGCAAATTCAAAGGAGCAGTTTTAGAGTTTCTGCTGGGGCTTCTCCCGCCTTTTTTTTCCTGCGGCGGGAGAAGTAGGTCAAAGTCAGTCGGTTAAGGTGCTTAGCTGTTAACTAAGTTTTTGTGGGTTTGAATCCCGTTGATCTAGTAAGGCCTTAGCTTAATTAAAGTAGTTGATTTGCGTTCAATTGATGCAGAGTAGATGTTTGCAGTCCTTATGTGTTTCAGAAATTAAGTGTTTTTACTTACTAAGGGCTTTGAAGGCTCTTGGTCTTGTTTAACCTAAATTTCTAGTGAAAGGTTAAGAGTAGGGGGGAGATTGGTAGTAGAAGAGTGGAGATGATGATGAGTGGGGGGATAAGGAGTGTGGGTTTTGTATTTTCGAGTTGTCATGTTATTTTTGCGTTGTTGGATGTGGGGAATAGCGTTAGGGAGGTGGTGTAGATTAGGCGTATGTAGAAGTATAGGTTAAGTAGGGTTATGATAGTTATAATAGAGGGGATAAGGAAGTTGTTGTTCATTGTGAGTTCTTGGATAATAATTCATTTAGGTAGGAAACCAGTTAGGGGGGGTAAGCCTCCTAGAGATATGAGAATAGGTGCTGTTAGTGGTGCTAGGTGGGTTGATTTGTTTCAGGTGCGGGATAGTATGAGGGTTGTGGTGCTTGAGCTTAAGTTGAGAATCAGGAATATGGTAGTTGTTAGGATAATGTACATAGTTAAATAAAGAATTGTGGTTGTTGGGTTGTACACTAGTGTTATCATTATTCAACCCATATGTGTGATTGAAGAGTACCCTAGGATTTTGCGCAATTGTGTTTGGTTTAGACCTCCTCAACTGCCCACTGCAACGGACAAGGTGGAGAGGGTTAGGAGGATGTGGATGTTGATTGATGGGTGAATTTGGTATATGATTGAGATGGGGGCTAGTTTTTGTCATGTAAGAAGGAGTAGGCCGGAAGTTAGGGTTGTTCCCTGGGTGACTTCTGGGATTCAAAAGTGGAAGGGGGCTATTCCTAGTTTTATGGCGAGGGCGGTTGTTATTATTAGGGATGGGGGTTGGCTGATGTAGTTCGTTGTTGTTCAGCATCCTGATAGCAGGTTGTTGGAGATGATTGCTATTATGAGAATTATGGATGCGGTAGATTGTATTAGGAAATATTTGGTGGCAGCTTCTGTAGAGCGGAGGTTTGTTTTTTTTATTAGGATTGGAATGAAGGCTAGTATGTTTATTTCTAGACCTGTTCAGGCGAGAAATCAGTGTGAGCTTAGTGTTGTGATAAGTGTGCCTGTGATTATTGTGGTGTAGATAATGAGTTGGGCTAGTGGGTTAATTAGTACGGGAAGGGTGTGACCAACATTTTCGGGGTATGGGCCCGATAGCTTGATTAGCTGACCTTACTTTAGGATAGAGTGTATGAGGTAGCACGGAGAAGTTTGGATTCTCAGGGGTAGGTTCGATACCTACAGTCCTAGAAATAAGAGGGTTGGGGCCTCTATTATTTACTCTATCAAAGTAATTCTTTTGTCAGACATATTTCTAGGTTTGAGGGGGAATGCTGGAGATTGCGATGGGTATTGAGGTGGATCATATGAGTAGTGCTAGTGTGAGGGGGAGGAAATTTTTTCATAGTAGGTGTATGAGTTGGTCGTAGCGGAATCGGGGGTGTGCTGCCCGGATTCATAGGAATAGGGAAGTTAGGAAGAGTGTTTTGGTGGTGAAGCATGTTGTGAATAGCTCTGGTCAGTGGATGGGGTAGAATGTGCCTAGGAAAATTGTAGTTGTTAGGGCGTTCATTATGATGATATTTATGTATTCGGCTATGAAGAATAGGGCGAATGGACCTGCAGCGTATTCAATGTTAAAGCCTGATACTAATTCTGATTCGCCCTCTATGAGATCAAAAGGGGTTCGATTTGTTTCTGCTAGTGTAGAGGTGAATCATATTATGGCTAGGGGTCATGATGGTAGGAGGAGTCACAGGTGTTCTTGCGTTGTAATAAGTGTGTTGAGATTAAATGAGCCGCTCATTAGTAGGACTGATAGGAGGATAATAGTAAGAGTGACTTCATATGAAATTGTTTGGGCGACGGCTCGTAGGGCTCCGATTAGGGCGTAGTTTGAGTTTGATGCTCATCCTGATCATAGAATGGAATAGACAATTAGGCTAAGTATGGCTAGGGTGAATAGGAGTCCTAGGTTGAAGTTGATTAGGGCGTTGGGTATGGGGAGGGGGGTTCATAGGAGGAGGGCAATGAAGAAGGCTAGGGCGGGTGCGGCGATATAGAGGATGGTGGTAGATGTTGCGGGTTTTAGGGGTTCTTTAGTAAAGAGTTTTACGGCATCAGCGAAGGGTTGTAATAGTCCACATGGACCTACAATATTGGGCCCTTTTCGTAATTGCATGTGGCCTAGTAATTTTCGTTCAACGAGTGTGAGGAATGCTATGGCGGCCAATGTGGATATGATTATAAGTAGGAGGTTTACTGTGGTCATGGTGTTAAGAAGAGGGGTTGAACCTCTGGTTATAAAGTTTTAAGTTTTATGCAATTACCGGGCTCTGCCATCTTAACAAACCCTGTTTTTGGGTGGAATATGTGGTACTTTGCTAAATTGAGACTAGGTCATCTATGTAATGAAGGCGCTTTATGAAGTGGGCCTTATTTCTCTTGTCCTTTCGTACAGGGAGAAATGTACAATAGATAGAAACCGACCTGGATTGCTCCGGTCTGAACTCAGATCACGTAGGACTTTAATCGTTGAACAAACGAACCCTTGATAGCTGCTGCACCATTAGGATGTCCTGATCCAACATCGAGGTCGTAAACTCTATTGTCGATATGGACTCTAGAATAGAATTGCGCTGTTATCCCTAGGGTAACTTGTTCCGTTGATCAAATTATTGGATCAATTATGAATGTTAGCTCGCTTTGACTTGTGTGGTCTTAGCATGTGTTGTTCAGAGGTTTTGTTGTGCTCCGAGGTCGCCCCAACCAAAATTTTTAATGCAGGTGTCGGTAGTTTAAAGGTCCGTGGGTTTGTGTGGTTTTTGATTGCATTAATAGATTAAAGCTCCATAGGGTCTTCTCGTCTTATTATCTTATGTCCGTCTCTTCACGGACAGGACAATTTCACTGGTCAAAAGTAAGAGACAGTTAAACCCTCGTGGTGCCTTTCATGCGAGTCCCTATTTAAAGAACAAGTGATTATGCTACCTTTGCACGGTCAGGGTACCGCGGCCGTTAAACGTGTGTCACCGGGCAGGCAGTGCCTCTAATACTAGTAATGCTAGAGGTGATGTTTTTGGTAAACAGGCGGGGTTTGAGTTTGCCGAGTTCCTTTTACTTTTTTTAACCTTTCCTTGAGGCATGCCTGTGTTGGGTTAACAGTGAAGATGGCATGGACTTGTTTGTGTTTGCTATGCCTGGCTGTTAAATATCGGTGAGGCTTTCGGTCCGATTTAGGCTTATGCAGTGGAGAAAGTATTCATGTTACTTATACTAGCATTATTGCTTCTATATGGTGATAGATTAATCCAATGTGGTGTGAGGAGTTCAGTTATGTGTTTGGTATTTTTGAGGTGGTTGATGTCGAGCTTGAACGCTTTCTTAATTGATGGCTGCTTTTAGGCCAACTATGGTAATTGGGGTTTTTACTCTCTCCGTAAGGTTTTTTCCTAGTGTCTAAAGAGCTGTCCCCCTTTAGACTAACAATTAAGCTTACAGGGAGATTAAGTAGTTCTGCAGGTAAGCTTAAGGTTGAACTAAGATTCTGTCTTGGATAACCAGCTATCACCAGGCTCGGTAGGCTTGTCACCTCTACCCAAAAATCCTCCCACTATTTTGCTACATAGACGGGTGCGCTCTTTTAGCTGTTCTTGGGTAGCTCGTCTGGTTTCGGGGAATTTGGCTTGTAGTTCTCTTTGTAAAATTGTTTCTAGCTAATCCATTATGCGAAAGGTACAGGGGTCAGTCCTTGCTGTTTTATGCTTGGGTGGTTTTTATCTTTCCCTTACGGTACTATATCTATAGCGCCAGATTAAAATTTCTATCGCCTATACTTTGTGTAGGTAAATGATTTAGTGTGTGTTGGCTTGGTATTAGTGTTGGCTATGCTTAGGGCTAGTGTTGGCTCAAAGCAATCAAATGGTATTGAGATTTCCTGGGTGTAAGCCAGGTGCTTTATATTAAGCTATGCCTTGATTTATCCAAGTGCACCTTCCAGTACACTTACCATGTTACGACTTATCCCCTCTATATAAATATTGGGGTGTTTAGTTAAGATGTTCTTTAAATATATTTGAGGGGAGTGACGGGCGGTGTGTACGCGCTTTATGGCCTGGTTCAATTAAGCACTCTATTCTTAATTTACTGCTAAATCCTCCTTGGACTCTCAGATTTCATAAGAGTTTTCGTGGAATTTTCTGAGGTAGAAAATGTAGCCCATTTTTTACCATCTCATAGGCTACACCTTGACCTAACGTACTCGCGGTGACGGCGTTTGCGCTCACTTTGTGACCTTTATCAGGGTTTGCTGAAGATGGCGGTATATAGGCTAAGCAAGAGAGGGTGAGGTGGATCGGGGTTTATCGATTATGGAACAGGCTCCTCTAGGGGGTGTAAAGCACCGTCAAGTCCTTTGAGTTTTAAGCTGTTGCTTGTAGTATTCTGGCGAGTAGTTTTGTTGTTTAACTGTTGAGGTTTAGGGCCAAGCATAGTGGGGTGTCTAATCCCAGTTTGGGTCTTGGCTATTGTGTGTTCAGAAGCTTTAAAGCCACTTTCGTAGTTTATTTTACATCAGCTAGGGTTTTACAGTTTAGATGGAGTTTAGCTTTATTGTGTCAGATCTTAAACACCCTCTACGCCGATCCCTATTAGCTGGGGTTAATCGTGTAACCGCGGTGGCTGGCACGAAATTAACCAACCCTAAATATAGCATAGCTTAGTTAAACTTTCGTTCATTGCTAAATATTTGTCACTGCTGTCTCCCGTGGGGGTGTGGCCAGGCAAAGCGTTTTGAGCTGCGTGTGCGTGCTTGATGCTTGCTCCTCTTGGTCATGATGATTTGTAGGGCGTCTTCACCAGAGCGGGGATGCTTGCATGTGTAATCTTGCTAAGAGCTAATAGAAAGGCCAGGACCAAGCCTATTTGTTTATGGGGTATGTAAATCCATCTAGGCATTTTCAGTGTCTTGCTTTGGGTAGGTTTAAGCTACATAAAC